ATTCCCCATTCTCCAATCAGTCTTTCCCATGGGTTAGTGTCCCACCAAATAATTGGAGGAGTGAAATCCTAATCTAATTCAAAAAAAGCAGTAAGTCCAAGGAAATAAACTAATAAAAAATACGTATTTTTTTTTTTTCGGATTAAACAAAGGGATTCGCAAATAAAAGTGCTAACGCTACAACCAGTCCATAAATTGTTAAAGCTTCCATAAAAGCCAGACTAAGCAATAAAGTACCTCGTATTTTTCCCTCCGCCTCGGGCTGTCTCGCGATCCCTTCTACAGCTTGGCCCGCAGCAGTACCTTGACCAACCCCAGGTCCAATAGAAGCAAGCCCGACGGCCAACCCAGCAGCAATAACGGAAGCGGCAGAAATCAGTGGATTCATGATAAGTTCCTCACACCAAAATAAGTAAATAGTTAATGATACGATCAACCAATAAATTATGACTTAATTATTCCATCGCTAAGATCTATACAGTCGAAGGAAATAAGAACTCGGAATTGAAGTAATAATATTATTATTGAATCATCAGAACGGCTTCGATATTTCTTTTTTAGTTTTTATTCACAGAATTTTTTTGAATCCATACCATTCTTTTTGAATTTTTCGTTTTTTCTTATTTTCTTGATTGAATCTCTTTATTCAATAGTCACTTTATTTTATTCATTTAATATTCAATTCACAACTACAAAGGAAATGGAGGGGATTCCATTGGAATTCCTATCTAAATTCACAGTAATAGAGCCGCTTAGATATTACATATATAACTAATTAATATCTAATATTACATATACATGTGTTTCTTGGATAACGTAAATCAACCATTCATATCTTACATTCAATCGGATTATAGAATCATTCTTCGAAACATTCACAAGAGTTGTCTTATACTAATTAGAGTACATACATCTAGTTCGGCCCCCCCTAACCAATCCATTTTTTTTTATAAATTTGAATTTAGTTTTTTGTAAATCTTTATTTTTTCTTTTTTTACTCGCCGACGCAGGTACAATCAATCTACATGGACAAATTCGTTAGATCGAATCGTTGCATCGAAATAGAAGTATTTGATTGATCTAAGTTCAGGTAATTTATTATTTATTAAAATTCTCTTTTGGTCAACCGTTTAATTGGATGAAATCAACTTGAATGGGAATTTTTCTATATAACAATAGCATCTTTTTTAAAATAGCACACTATAATACTATAAGTATTACAATCCTAATTATTATTCAGATTATGATTACTAATATCTAATAATATTGGATATTGGAATTAAATGAACAAAACAATATAAAGATAGTATTCATTGGGGGGGGGATAAATAGACCGAACTGGAATTTTAGGAAAAAGATCTTTTCGATCTCTTTCCTTTTTTTTACTTCCCCTTTTGTTTGTTGCAATTCCCTAATACCGCTAATATCTTATTTTTGACTATTACTTCTATACTTTATATAGTTTATATTTATATAATTTATCTATTTATTTTTATATATTATGCTCCTTAAGCAGATTACCTTGATACGCACATATATTGCGTAAGGCTTAAACCAAAAAAAGACTATTTCGAAAACTAGTCAATGATGACCCTCCATGGATTCGCCTATATAAGCCGCAGCTAAAGTTGCAAAAATAAGAGCTTGAATACCGCTTGTAAATAATCCAAGTAACATGACGGGTATAGGAACCACTGAAGGTACTAAAGAAACAAGAACAAGAACTACTAATTCATCAGCTAATATATTTCCGAAAAGTCGAAAACTAAGTGATAGGGGTTTTGTGAAATCTTCTAAAATATTAATGGGTAAAAGGATTGGAGTTGGTTGAATGTATTTACCAAAATAACCTAATCCTTTTTTACTAAGACCCGCATAGAAATATGCTACTGACGTGAGTAAAGCTAAAGCAACAGTAGTATTTATATCATTTGTAGGCGCGGCTAATTCCCCATGAGGTAACTGTATGATTTTCCAAGGTAAAAGAGCACCCGACCAATTCGAAACAAAAATAAATAGAAACAAAGTTCCAATAAAGGGAACCCATGGACCGTATTCTTCGCCAATCTGAGTTTTGCTCACATCTCGAATGAATTCAAGAACATATTCGAAGAAATTCTGACTGTCAGTAGGAATGGTTTGTGGATTACGAACAGCTATAATGGCTGAACCTAATAAGATAGCAATTACAACCCAAGAAGTAATAATTACTTGGGCATGGACTTGAAAACCTCCTATTTTCCAATAGAAATGTTGGCCGACTTCCACACCGGATATATCGTATAAGCCTTTTAGTGTGTTGATATAACATAATAGAACATTCATATTGCCCTCTGAAAAAAATAGAACTTTAAAAAGAATTATTTTGATTCAACCTTCTCTTTTTTCGACTTGCCTAGTTGACTTATATATATTTGTATACCAATTAATTACATAATATCCCTAGTTACTTGTATCTCTTTTAGGAATCATAACCGATTTCATAAATCTATGGAGTTCCCAAAAGAATTTTTTTATTTTATTATTCATTATTAATATGAATCAAGGATTTCGTATATAACTAGAACGACCCTCACAAATTGCAAATACTAATTTGTTAAGAATTAATCGGATTGAAGCTATCGCGTCATCATTTGCTGGGATCGAAATATCAGCGAGATCTGGGTCACAATTTGTATCGATTAAACAAATCGTTGGAATTCCCAAAATCATACATTCTCGAAGAGCCATATATTCTTCTTGCTGATCAACGATTATTACAATATCGGGTAATCCAGTCATATATTTGATCCCGCCCAGATATGTTTGCAAGTGAGATAATTGTCTCTTCAACATAGCTGAATCCCTTTTCGGAAGACGATTGAGTCTCCCCATCTTTTGTTCCGTTCTCAAGTCCCTGAACTTATGAAGTATCGTTTCCGTAGTATACCAATTCGTTAACATACCGCCTAGCCATTTTTTATTAACATAATGACAACGGGCCCTTATTGCAGCCCGTGCTACTGAATCGGCTGCTTTATTTTTGGTACCAACAATTAAGAATTGCTTTCCCCTACTTGCTGTATCAAAAACTAAATCACAAGCTTCTGATAAAAAACGGGCAGTTCTAATAAGATTTATAATATGAATACCTTTACGCTTTGAAGAGATATAAGGTTCCATTCTAGGATTCCATTTACTAGTACCATGACCAAAATGAACTCCTGCTTCCATCATTTCTTCCAAATGGATGTTCCAATATCTTCTTGTCATTTATTTATCCACACCTCCTTTCTTTTTATTAAAAAAAAGAGAGACGGGGTGCCCTGAAATAGAAATAAATAATTGTTCCGATGGAACCTTCGTTTCTACCTCTAACGGATATTGGCCATTGATACACGATTCAAATCATTAATATTAATTTCTTTCTATTCTATTTGTTATTTTATTATCTTTATTACTATATACCAAATAAAAAAAAAAAAAAAATGACCGCAAATACAAATAGCTAAAAAGAAAGGGGGTGAATCCGCTCTTAGGAATCATTCAACCCTCGAAATGATTGTCTCAGTGTATCGTGTAAATTCCTTGAAATGAAAAAATCAAATAATTCTCTGTGGTGGAACAAAATATCTCGCATTTCTGCCTCGAATAGTTTATTGTTTTTGGTTTCCAAAGGAATGTTGGTATGTTGCCTTGAACGTTGCACTAATCCGTTGAATCCCGTACCAACGGGTATCATCCCCCCTAGAACAACGTTCTCTTTCAGACCTTTCAACCAATCGATACGACCCCGGAGAGCGGCTTTTGCTAAAACTCGAGCAGTTTCTTGAAAACTTGCTTCGGATATAAAACTTTGAGTATTTAGAGATGCTTTCGTTATTCCCAATAAGATAGCTCGGTAACAGATCGCTTCTTCCAAAGCGCGCCCTGTTCGTTCCGCCCGCAACAATTCAATCAGTTCTCCGGGTGAAAAAACATTAGACATTCCCTCTTCTGAAACCAACACTTTTGATGTTATTTGACGCACAATAATTTCTATATGTCGATTATGAATCTGCACCCCCTGAGATCTATAAACTTTTTGGATCTTATTAACCAAAGAGATACGCCCTTGCACTATAGTTAGCTCAGCACCAATCAAGAATCTCCAAGGAATTCCAATAATTTTTGTTATACTCTTGTTCCAACCCTCCATTCTCTTTTCTAGGTTCATCGATATTGAATCAATCGAACGCACTTCTAACACTTGTTCCACTTTTGGAAGACCTTGCGTTATATCCCTAGATCTCGATTTTTCATATATAAATGTAACTAATGTATCTCCTTTGTAAAGGATTTCTCCATAATGGCCATGAACGGTTGCTCCCGGAGTGGCCAAATAAGCTTTAGCTGATCTTATTACTACAGAGTCAATTTGAACAATTAGAACTTGACCCGATTTTAAGTGCGGTCCGTTTTTGGATATACATAAATTTTCACAAATAAACTGCCCAAGGCTAATTATTCTAGACGCTTCTTCACAATAATTATGATGGAGAAAATTCCAATTCAAATTGAATGGATTCAAAACGATGTTACCGCGCGGATCGGGATTATTATAAATAGAAACCCTACCATTTTCATCCATTAAATAATATTTAAGCACTTGAAAAGTCTGTTTGAAATTGTCAAGTTGTAAATATTTAGTTCCCGAGATCTGATTATAAGTTATTAAATGGTAAAATGAATAAAAATGCGCAATTTGAGGGGTTCTTTCTAATCCTAAAGGTCCCAAGGAATTCCTAATTGGAATTAGACTATCTCTTTTCATTGATTCTTTTTTTATTACATCATTGTAATATTTTACATCGTTGAATGGACCCATTTGAAAACAATTAGATGCTGACAAAATTATAAAAGATTGGCATTCCTTATTCCTCTTCAACAACGTACGAATAGTTACTTGATTTTGGCTAAGTGATTGTTGAATCCCTGCCTTGGAAGAAATAGAATAAAATGGATTGATACTGGTGCGGTCT